GTTATCAAATATCATAAAAGAGAAGAATGGTTGTTTCGATAATCAAATGGAGTAGCGATTAGTCGTATCAATCGCAATGGAAAGCCCATGAACTACAATTGCCTCAAAAAATTCTATTCCATAACCTGACTTTCGAAAGCCTTACCCTTCGACTCGACAGTCTTTCTTTCATAGCCTTCCTTATGCTTCTCCTTCATCAGATCCTTCTGTTCTGTAGACTAGGTCTTGAAGAACCTATTATTTTGAGTCTTTCTTCGGCCCTTCGCTCTAGTCATTACTGCTTTCTGGTCAGTATCAGCCCCTGGCATCTTTTCTTCTTATGAATCGTCAGTCACACAAAAGCAGGACTCATTTTTTCCACCCCAACCGGCACCGGTCTATTGGCTGTAGGAACTGGATCCGATGAATCTCCTCGCCATCCTGCCAGTCCTAAGGACTCAGACTATAAAGCCGCACTCATCTCTTGAAAGGAATCCCCTAGAAAAACTCGCCAGAAGGTGTTCAACTCGGGCTTGAAAAGCACTTCCTGCCACGTCGGTTAGCTGGAATATGGACTCCACTGTACAAATCTAAAGCCTTAGCCTCTGACCCCTGATATTGATATTTAAAGGCATAGTTTAAGATTTTCATAACCTTCCTTCCAAACGGCACAGGCACAACCATCACTGGCAACCCGCTCTGTCTCGTATGAAGAATGGGCAACGGGCATTCATGGAACAACAGGGACTGGAAAGGCAGTCAACTCACTCCGCATTACCTCGGGTCATTGGTCACAATCGAGTCAGCTCTACTCACTGGTCTATGGAAACTAGCCCCTCTGTCCCTTACTTCCCCGGGCCAACAAGCAAAGGATGAGACTTGACTTTGGACCGCGAAAGAACAAGCAACGGGCGAGCTCGCTAGCGCGAAAGCCGTATAGCGTTAGTGCATTCGTTTTCTTGCTGCAGCCGTTTTCTTGGTGGGTAGTCGAATGAAGGTCTTAGAGATGGGGCCGGGCTCGCTCGGGGCCGAAATAGGCGGAAAGAGGTGGGTTTAGCACCGCTTTTCCAGTTCGATAGGCAGGAGAGGGGGCTTGTTGGTCCTCGGAGCTAGACAATGGAAAAGAAGGCTTAGACGCGCATCAGAAGCACTCGATTAATAATAAGATTGGATTGCCTGGGAGATGTAGCCAGAGAGCTGTGGATTTTAGTTCTTGCTTGTTGAATAAAAAAGTCTTTACAAATGTAGCTAAGGGGCTCGAAAGCTGCGAAGAAAGTCAATTCATTCTCTTACTAAAGTGAAGCGCGCAAAGAGAACAAACAAGATGGTGAGAGCGACGTGGGGCACTCCTCTTTACCCATAATTTGAAAATTCGCAGTATGGTTGAACCCGGGACCGGATCCACAGGCGTTGGAACTACTCTCAGGACTCTCTCCCTTTTAGCGCCGGCAGGAGATAGATTGATTTAGAGGAAAGAAGGAAGTTTCTCTCCTTAGATTCTATATATAGCCCAGATATAGAAATAGAAAAGGACATTCTAGAAAACTCTCCTCTATCTAGTATTCAATCCGAGTCCTATGTGACTAGGGACGGCCACCGCCCTCTTTCGTGGGAAGACTTTTTTTTTACTAAATCTCTATTCACGTAAGAAGAAGGACGCCATCTTGAATATTGAGGAGGCTCTTACCTAGACCTACTATCAGGCTATGGTGAGATCGAGCAAAGAAGAGCCTATTACAGTAAGATTCCAGTATTCTTTCCCTTTCCCCAGCAGCTGAGAAGGCCATGACGAGACTAATAAGGCCTTGTTCCTCTTCTCTCTTGCCAACTTCAAATGAAAATCGGAGATTCCCTTTCCTCATCCGCTCTCACTGCTCATCCTATCCTACCCTTGGCTGCTATCTATGCCATCCTGATAAGATATTAAGATATCAAAGAGAGAACTGGGAAAGAATCCACAAAAAGGGAGCCCCCCGAGCGTAAGGCTCTCTTATCCCAGCGAGGAAAGACAGGGGGCGAAAGGGATATGAGTATAGAGTGATTAAGATACCTTACCTATGGAGTCAAATAAATAAGAAAGAGAGAAGTAAGCGGGAGTACTATTCTAAACTATAGCTATAGGAAAGAAAGTCCCTTTCAGAAGGGGGTCTATCGCCTTAAGGCTAATTGAAGGACAGATGGCCTTCCCTAGCCCCTTTCGCCTGCTATTAGGTTAATCACGCACCTAAGAGAGCTTATTTTGACTCCTCATTCTATCCGGAAAGGACCTCGTAGACGTCTAACTGATCCCAATCAGTCTTATCAACTGAAAAGAAGGAAGTGTGACGCGCTCTCTTAAGCTTGCCTGTCTACCTTCCCAAAGAAGAAGACGCAGAATGAAGCAAGAAATTGAGAATATCCCCTGTTCCTCGCTCCATTTGTCAAGCCTTCTCTTCTTTCTATCGCATTGAATAAGATCTCTCTGCCCTTCTGTAAGCGACTATCCCATCCCGTTCCTTTATCTTTCTTGATTGAGATGTCTCCTTCCTGCCCTTAGAATATCTTACTAGCCTAGGTAAATAATTTATAAAGGAGGGAATAGCTTGAAGCTTCTTAAGCTCACCCTATTTTTAATAGAAAAGAAAAAACTAAACAAGCAACGGCTAATTGAGACTCTTATAGATTAGCGCAAAAAAATATCTTATTTAGAAATAGTTTCTTTGTTGTTGTTTAGTTAAGCCTCCCGGACTATCAAGCAACAAGGAAGAAACCCCGGTAGATGAAAGTATATACTACCGCTACAGACAACAAGCAAGAGCTTTCAATTCGATCAGAGAGTTCTATCTGAGAGTGATAAATACTTTATTCCTTATTCTTATTCAATACCCAACCCTTAAACAAGGTATATTATGTTTATCATTGTGAAATGCGCCCTTACTACTTACACTTAACACTAACAATTGAAATAAAGCTCCTCAAGGATCAAAACCCTCGGTAACCGGCCCTACGACCCCGAAAGGTACTACTGTAGCACTCATTGGCCCTAGATTTATGTCTCAACTATCAGAGCTTTCATTCCAGATCAGATTAAGATTACGTGTTTGTGTTATATACGCAATTAGATGTTGCTGGTTCGGTAAGGCTCCAAGTAGTATTCCCTCTCCCCTCGTACCAACGCTAGTTGCAGTCGCTAACCTCTGGGTCGTAGAGCTGTTTCCGGAATTATAGGAGGGGTAAATGACCTTTGGTCTTGTCACGAGCTGGATTCGAACCAGCGCTTCCCAGATCCGCGGGGAAAGGATTTTTCCCGGGGGGAGGGTAAAATCAAATATCCGTCCAATGACGGTCGAGGAGTTAAAAACTATTCGCGACCGCCTAAATAATGGCGGAAAACAATGCTACTGGGCAAAGGAATTACACATAAGGATTCGCTACTGGGATTGGGAAAATCCACGCGACCCTTCTTCGTAAATAGCTGACCCTCCTTTCGCAACAAGGTAGCCGTAGGGAAACCTGCGGCTGGATTGAATCCTTTTCGAACTACGAATGACTTGATCCTGTCCAAGCCACTAGGAAGAAGCGGAGGCAAGCTCGATCGAATAGAGCCCCAGTCTCCATTTTTCTTACATAGGAAACGCAGATAAATCGGAAAGCATACAAAAAAGGGATCCACTAATCCCTGTCATCCCAAGCACCCTATGCCGCCCAACGATAGCCCATCCGGTACCCAGGACGGGTTGGGAAACGCATTCCATTACGGGGGAATGGTCCCGGCTGGTACGTCCGGAGCGTCCAGCTCCAATTATCATTTTTAGGAGACCATTTGGGACGCCTTAGAGCAACCCCTAATATCTGACGAGCAGAGACCGAAAAAAAGGGAAAACTAGCACTTTACCTCCGAATTCAATTATAGAATTGAATCTTGCTGCATTCTAGTAGCTTTTTGATGGGTGTGGGTTTACAGGTGAGCCGCTTACGCTTTAAGTGAGGAGACTGGAGCTCTCGAGCTTAGAGAAGTTCCCTAGGCCAGACAGAGGTCTAGGGGGAGTACGGAGAAAGTACTCTTTCTAACCGTAAGCGCTTAGCCCGCAGATGTAGGAAAGATGAAATGGATGCTTTTCTAACTGCGTAACCAAAGCAACTCTATTGTAGGAACAATAGGCTTCTTGATCCGAGTCGTCCAATAGGCTTGATCAGAGCCGTGCCAGTTCGAGTCTGGCGAGTTGCAGAAAATCAATCAAATGCATTCTCCATTGAAATAAAGCAGAAGACTTTGCTCCAGCGAGAAGGCTTCTAGGAGATTCAATTAACTAGAGAAAGAAAGGACAACCAGAGCCCTCTTGTCTTCATCCCAGTGCTATTCATCCTGGAAGGCGAGATATGCCTTTCGAGGGATGTAGCGCGTTGAAAGATGAAGTTTCACTGGTCACATACGACATTTCCTGCTGCCTTTTTTTCAACAAACATAAGTGGTTTAGAAAGGCGAGGATAAGCAGGTATGGGATAATAGTCGATCAGGTATTAAAGAGGTCTAACGGCCCCGCAGGGAAAAAGAAAATGAATCTATTGAACTCACACTAAGCAATAAGTCTTATACCTCTTACAGAGAGTGAAGTGAACCATTTGTCCTATGGTTCACGAACAGAAGATTTACTTTCTCTTCTCTCAGTTCCTCTCTTCCTTTCTTTAAAATAAAATTTCACATCCTTTCCTTGCCTGTACTCTTATCCCTGAGTCTTTGATCAAGGAGTGGCTCACTGCCCAAAACAGCCATGGAATGGAGCCTTTTTGTAGGAGTCTTCGGATTTAGGAGTAAGCGTAGGTCGAAAGCTTTCTTTTCTTCCTCAGTTGTCGAGGAGTCAGCCTTTAACGAAGAGGAATGAGCTCCCCTTAGCAGACCTGTTAGATAGGAGCCCTTTTCTCACGCCAAGAGCTGGTTTTTCTTGCTCACTCGGTAACTAGATTCGGGGAAGGTATCGGATAAAGTATTGATAACTTTCTATCTCCTCTTTTTCAGTCAGGGAATTTCCACTCTTTTAATCTGTAGCGCAACGAGGTCTCAACGAAAGGAGCTAAGGAGCGACTAAAAAAAAACCTCACTCGAGGAAAGGAGTAAGCTAGATTCAACAGTCAAGATGGATTTGATGAGTTTCTCCACTCTGGGCTGGGAATCTCTTTCCCCGTGCGAGAAGATAAGGTATTGATGTCTACTGAATGAACTTGGCGGCTGATTGTGGGTCTGCGACTATAGCCTTTTCGGGGAAAACCTGAATTGGGATTGCTTACGTATTTAGCTCTTTGTTTAGTTCCGTAGTCTTCCTACGACTTGGGGAAGCTGTTCGGATATGCCATTCTTGCCTTTGTCTAAACCGTTCGCGCGTCGATGATGTCCTTTTCCATCCTATTTGGATTTTTGTTCTGACTGGCAACTGCCTAGCATTCAAGGCTCTTTTTCTTTAGTTAGGGTCGTTAGTTAGGACCATTGGCAATCAAGGATTGATTCTCTTTAGTCTTCTTTTCGGCAACCTCGGGGATGGAATCTCATCTCTCTTGAGGCGGCAAAACTAATGGAGCTGTGGCGCAGCATAGAAAGAATGGAATAACGATATCTTTTTTTGTTCCACTTTAAATTTATTTCGCTGCGATTAGAAAAAAGATTGCTCGAGTCCTGTACAAGCACAGCTATTGCTGCTTGAAAGGACACAAGAAAGATAGCACAGCCTACCGAGCTAAGCTAGGTGAAATCAATCTTTTCTTCTCGATTTCTTCAAGACCTATCATGGCGTAATGCCAGTAAAGAAGTAGGAGCTATCGACCAGATGAAATTCATTCCTTTTTTGTTTTGCTCACAGGCCCTATCTCTATTTCTTCTCTACCTTGGGTAAAGAGGCTCGCACACACCAGGGAAGAAACTGCTCTTTGAAGGCTCACTCCGATCTTGAATCCCGAGAGGGATTTGAACCCGCATCTTTCCCACCCAGAGCTAGAATGACTTACCGTTAGTCGACCGTGATCAGGTTTGCCTTCCTGCTTTTCCGCAAGGAAGACAGAGTCAAGCGACCTTATCCCACATAGCTCCGGACATTTCTGCCGCGCCTGGGCATCCCGAAGAGATACTACCAGACAGGCAGGCTTAACCTGTTGAGCGGAGTTGTGACAATTCATAGAAACTAATGTGTCCTCGGCCCCTTTCTTCTGTCTTTGACTGACCTCAAAAAAGACAACAAATAAACGGATACGTGTCACCAAAGCAACACTTTCAGGATTAATTACAGGCCATGGTGATCTTCGATCTCCACCATTGGCTTGACCTGAGGCATCGGGGACTCACCACAACCTCATGCCCATCCAGAGCAGCCTTCCATCGTCTGATCTCCTCCTGAGACTTCTGAGCCTCCTAGGATACTGTCGTAAGCCGCAGCCACAGGATTAATATGTGGAAATGGCAAGTACACACTGTGCACCACGATCTTGACGTTGCGGATGACGTCCGGCACCTTAATCCTCACATAGTTAATCCTCATCGGCGCCGAGGTCAAACCTCCACCGGCACCAGAGGTTGTGATAAGCAGCGGTTGGCCTCGTTCCAATGTCGGCGGAGCAGTCCCCACCGGAAGCTTCTCCAGATCCGCGATCGACAAGAAATGGTTCGGCACAATGTGGAACCTGACGTTGCTGATATGATATAAGAGTGAGAACCGGAGAAGATCGAAAGGTCGTCAACGGCGAAGACCGTCATATTGTATTGTTAAGAGTCACAAGCTCGGCGTACTTCACCTTCATAGCGAGGGCTAGGATGCTGAAGCCATTGTTACGGAGCCGGAGCATGGCATCTCTGAGCATCAGGCGCATGATAGCAGGCTGCACCGAGCCGGAAGTCTGGATATGTTGACCAGAATGATGATCTGGATGGAACGGGAACGAGAGCGAGGTCATCCTCTCCACGTCGTTAGAGCTATCCGGCACGTTCTAAGCGCAAGGAAGTCCTACTCTACTATTACTGTCTATGCGGAGGGTGATAAAGACTCATTTCCTTCTTTCCGTTTGGTTAGCGGTCAGTAGTAACTAGAGCCCACGGCAGGTGCCGCAGACCGTAGAGAGAGTTTTAGTTCAGTTCGCACCGTCAAGCGCTAGTGAAAGTCAGTTTCGGTTAGCGGGACAGCTGGAAGTCGAGGGTGACTTTCAAGCAATAAATAGGCACAGTTGGAAAGCGATGCGCTCAAGCCTTTATGGATAAATAGGTAGTACAGAAACTCTTCTTTGCGGTGAGCGGTACGTCTAAGTTCCGGGAGTCGCGGATCCATTTTTCTTCCGGTAGTGGAAGGCGAGATGTAGGCCTATCGAAAGTGAAGCTACAAAAATACACTCCGATTTTCGTTATTAAAGCGGTATCCTAAAAGGGAAGGAAGCCCTTTAATGAAAACCGGACCTGAAGAGACGTAGGCCGAGACTAGAGTCCGATCCGAACCTTCACTTTCACCTGAAACCTCGATGTTTAGTGAAGAACAACCAACATGCGAATGCGAGTTTGAAGGTTTCTTTTGCTTGCGATCAATCTAGTGAGCTCTTTCAAGCCCATAGTAGGGCTTTAGGTTCAGACTGAAATCTTTTTCTTTTCGGGCCTTAGTCGAGGGAGGAGAGCGAAGCGAACAAAAGAGGAGGAGGGCGCTAGGCGGTGTCAAGAGCTTGATAGTAGAATAGGTAGAGAAAAATTCGACTCGTGATTTTCAATCAATCAAGGAATGGTTCCAGGATCCTGGTAAACAGGAATGGAGCTTTCGAAGGCAGGCGTAGATCCATTACGCACCGACTCTCACATGGTGGCAGCGTATGGGGTTTTGTATCACGGAACAAGCTACTTCTATCGGTCTAGTCCGATAGAAAGACGTGGGCTAGTTTGTCGAGAGAGGCGTTCGTATTCGACGTGAGTCGGTGGATTCGCCCAACCGGGCATAGAAAGTTCTAGAACGAATCTGGTGGGTTGGGATTCTTCATTGGTCTTCAAATTTCATCGCCGCATGAACGAGACCCCGGATTAAAGATAGCGTCCGGTCGTGATTCAGTTGTCAAGATCGAGACACACGTCGTAGTTTCTCCAACCGGACGGGGAATTATACTCAAGGCAGGCGCTCAGTAGGCCATTCTCAAAGCAGACCCACGGGTGTAGCATGGTCGTCAGCTCATCCCTAACTATAGATAGAGCAGTCGCCAAATCCAATCCACATGAGAGATGAGGAACCGTTAGGACGAGGGAGAGAATCGGGCGAAGGAAAGGATGAATTCCTAAATGCAGTAGTGTTTAGAAAGTTTCCCTCAATGGATATAGTCCAATGACTAAGCAAGAGCTGACGATTGAACTAGCAATAGCAAGCAAGTAAAGTATTCAATAACCCTAGGAATGGAAAGTGAGGATTGAACTAGCAGGGTTCTATCAATGAAATCAGAATCAATCTGGAATTGTCTAGCTTAGCTATAAAGTGCAATCAATCCAAGAGCAATCCCTGCGCCTTAGTAATGATTGACTGAGAGTCACTAATAAACCTACTCACTCGAAAGTAGCCTTGTCAACTGACTATTAAACCCTCCATTCACAAGCAGTTCTCCAAGACTTCTGCCTTTCCTACTCCCATCCAGTAGAGCAATTGCATGTAAAGTCCAGCATAAAGGATTGGGCGTCCAAGCTTGACTAAGAAGAGGGAAAGGTTGAGCTAAAGCGATGTAGAGTTGGCTAGCAATATGGACTAATCTCAGCAACTCAGCAAGCAAGAACTGTTAGGTGAACTCTTTATATAATAATATATAGAAAGAAATTCAATTCAGCCTTACGTTAGCGATGAAGCTAGCTTTGAGCTTAGATGGAAGGAACAAGGAATACAAAGGAAGAGTAAAGGGAGAGGTGAATAAAGGCCTGTAGGCGAAGGGGAAGTTATTGCTAACGATGGTATTCATATCGCTGAGTTGGAACACGAAGCAAGCTTTTGGATTAAGTGAAGGCGTGAGGTATCGAACACAAGCTAAGGGTTAGTAAAGTGGCTCAGGTATAGAAAGTTACCTACTACAAAGACATAGCAATGAAGAGATAGAGATCGTCTATGGATAAGGTTGAGCTAAGCGAGGTAGACTTTACAGACTCTGGATGATCCTATGCTTAATACATTCTCCAATTCAAGTGAGATGCCGAAGGCGGTACTACTGGAATTTGAGAGAAATCCGTTTTAGTCCTATAAGATAGGGGCTTTTCTAAAATCCTTTTAGTAGAGTATAGCTTTTCGCTCCTTGACTTTGATAGGTACGAAGTCACTAATATAGCTAGGTACGTGTAGTCACTCGAAGAGGCGAACCAGAGATTTCCATTCAAGTATGGTTTAAGTGCCCTTTTTAGTCAGTCTGAACTTAAGGGAAGTCTACGGAAGATTCCCCATTAGAATGGTTAAACGTGATTGGATCTGTAACTACGGCATAAGGGTGATGGCGTAGATACATTAGATAAAAGGAAAGACCTCTCTCTTCCTTTAATACATTTGTAAATTGCCCTTGATAATGAAAAGAGCGGATTCAATAGCACCGGCGAAGAACAGGGCAGGGCTTTTGCATTCCCGGTTGCTTTGCAGCCATGGAAAGAAAATTTAACTTATATAATAGAAAAGGTTTGGTGCTGTCTGTTCCCGAGCCTACCTAACAAACAAAAAAGATACGAGCTACTGAAGTGGAAGAATCTTGGAGAGCTCAGAGTCTAATCTGGTAAATTTTCCCCTAATATATATAAGCGGAGAACGGGGTATAATAGGGAAAATCGTCGTCTGATATCGGGGAGGGGGAGTCATAGTGATAGGGCAAAAATAGGGAGGATTTCTAGGAAAAGCTATGACTCAGAAGAAGATGAACTCTAGATTGTTTAGCACATTACTTAGACGGTTATCTCCTCATCTTATGTCTACATTTCGTCGATTAATCATCCCTTGCATCATCCTTACACCGGTTCTCTTGTGTCTTTATTTATCTTTCGATTGGTTGTTCCTTAAGATCCAGAATCTTCTCTGACAGACTGGCCTTCGCGCTCTTTTTCGGCTTGTGGGTTGGGAGGTTCCCCTCATGAGTCTTCTTTGTGTTCTTTCGGGCGATTATACGTTGCACATGATGGACCCCTCGGGGTCTTCCGGATCAACCCATTCGGAAGGAGGGGGAGGGTCTGATCAACCCAACTTCTGGGAGAAAGAAAGATGCACGAACCGTACTTGCATTCTTTTCGATCTTGTACCGGGTACACTTAACACTTACCCAATCTCGATGAGAATCAGTAGAAGCAACTACATCAAGTGACGAAGGTATGGAACTTCTCGACGCACTGTTCTAACCCGCAAACCACCTTTCATCTACCAATCAATCCTTTCTATCTTATATTAAGAAATTGATAGTTAGATTAGAGGCGTGATCTATTCTATTATATGATGATAGCACCAAAAGAAAAGATCGGATAAGATATCGTTTTCTTTTTGGCAGGTACACTGAAGACCAACTTAATCTCGATTAAAGGCGGAGGAGCGGACTCATGGCAAAGAGTTCCGACAAAGGAAAAACAAACCTACTAATAGAAGGGATTCGGGATCAGAGTTCGGGAGAAGCGGGAAGGAAAGCCCAAGTACAAGACAGAGGCTCCTACTATATCTCAGTTCTTAGCCTTTTCAGGCCGGTTTCCAGATAGAAGCACAGCAAGGGCGCACTCAAAGCATTAGGTCTCCCCCGAGATTCTATCTGTCCTGTCTGATTGATGAACCTTATCTTCTTTATTCTAGTACGGATCCCCTTCTCTTATAGTTATAGACGAAATTTCTTGATTAGCGATCAGAGGTCCAACTAGAGAAGAAGGGAAGGAAGAACAGTCTTGAGTTAGAACCTGAGATCCTTTCTTAGGTAGTAGGTCTCCCATTCTCTTGATAGATGACTAGGACCGCCCTTCATTAACGGAATGCCTTCAGGGACAGGAGTCAGGGGAATGACATCAATCACTTGACGTACAGCTTAGAGCATTTCAGGGGGAGGAGCGAAGACGCTTCTTCAAAGGAGAAAGCAAGAAAGAGCGGCGGGTTACGGGTTAATGTCCGAATCAGGACAGGAAACGGAGAAGGAAGAGCTCCACGCCACTCGAACGGGAGAAGAGGGGCTTTTAGGAAACTTTACTTTGCTTTGGAACAGATACACGAGCTTTATCCATTAGACCTGGACTTGAACTTCGAGCATTGAGTCACCTTCTCTTCTCGGGAAAGCAGGGAAAGAGCTGTCCTTTTCCAAAGGCATACCAGGAGTGAAGCCTATGACTGGTAGCCCCGATCTCATTTCTTAGGTAGTTGCGGGAACAGAAAATGCATGTGATTAACATAACCTCCTATGGTACCCTCTTGCCTTTCTGATTGAGAAAAGTCTTTAGCCAGAAAAAGTCAATGGAGAGGGATAACCTTCTTTCTATATCAGAGTAGTTATCATGGATTAGGGAGAAGGGAAAGAGTTGCCAACCCTTACGGGAATCGAACCCGTGTCTTCGACGAAAGGGCAACCACCTATCCCCACCATATCAGACCAACACGCCTCTTGGCGGCATGGAATCTCCCCTCTCTCTATATCGGACAAGCAAGCACCAGCAAGGACCTTTATTCTGACTAGTTGCCGATACGGATTCATTCCTGTTGGGATTGCTCCTTTAGGTATCGATGAGGTAATTCCCCGCTCAGGTAAGGAGGCGAGGCTCGCTGATTTAGAGTTTTTGAATCCTATCTCTCTCGTTCTGTATTATTATTATAACGGCATTGGCTAGGCTCCATCCTAAGCTTAAGCCAGCCAGCCCTCCTTCTATCCCATTCAGTGAATCAGCCCCGCGTTAGTCAGAAGGCCGTGCTTGGCTAAGGCTAACTAGGACGAGAAAGGCAGAAAAAGTCCCTAATTCGATTGATCTTTATTTTGCCCATGTTGCTCTTCTTCAATTAGGATTCCTCTATTTGGTGATTGTCTTTCGTAATAGATCGTGAAGAGTGGGTATAAATCCAACTTCGATCCTAGCTCTATTAGCTTTTGCCGAAAGCGAGGCCTAGAACACGGGCTATACTGGGTTGAAAGACCGCTGCTAATCCCGATCATTACATTCTCTTTCCTATTCATCTTTTCAGCAACCAATCTCCAACAAGGAGGCTCTGACAGTTGACTAGGTTGGTTGCGTGAATCAACGCTTGTGCCAATCCCCGCCTCTCGAGGATGTCATACCCCGCTTTCAGCCGTAAAGTAGTTGATCTAAAGCGAGTGAGCCTAAGCCCGGTAGAGAGGAGGGTGTGTGGATGGCAGCTAGGCAAGGGTATGAAGTAGTTCGACCAAAGAGAGTGCAAATCCTTCAAAGGGTCAGAGAAGCATCCTATCCTAAGCCCTTCCTTCTGGGGCTCCTCCTTCTTATAAAACGGGTTCAAGGGCCCTCTCTACTCCTCTGGCTATTATCGACTCGGAAATGAACGAAGTCGCTTCACTTCAAAGTAGAGGTTTGGGGTAAAGGTGGACTGACAGATCAGCTCCAAGGCCTGAGTGCCTAGGTTGCAGTGGTCAGAGTCGCTTCCGATGAGTTCCAGCTGCCAGAGTCTTCGATAAGAAAGAGGAGTCTGAGTAAACAGAAGTGAGATCTTTCTTCTTGAACTAGGTATGAATCAGACGGTGAGAAGATCTAGCAATGCTACAGAACGTAGTGAGAGGGGGAGCTTCCTTAGCTGATAGCAAGCTCATTGAAAGCGAGTATTAATAGCTAAGCATCTAGTGTTAGCAGCGAGTCAGCAAAGTGGATTGGATGCAGGTAAGCAGATTATGCTTTACTAGAAAAGAAGATAGCAAAGCTCTACTGTTAAAGTATAGTGCTGAGTTATGAATGAACCCTGATAGGAGCTAGCAGCACTCGATGAAACGAAAGGAGTTCTAAGTCAACGACAGAAGTTATAAATCATCGTCCGCAGCGGAAATTGGATCATCTAAAGTACCCGATGGGGTGTGAAAAGCTACTGGAACGATAAAGGATAGAATTAGAGAATGTTGCTAAGAAGCTGACGTCCGAAGAGTTCACATCAGAGTTGACAGCCGGAAATGCAGCTATGTCCGGGAAGCGAAGGGGAGTAGCCCGTGACGGCGAAGGGTTAAAGGCCCGCAGCTAGAGCAGTAGAGAAAGAGTTCCTCTCCTTAAGTCTCGTTACTCCGGAACTCTCCCTTATTATAGGAATTAAAGCCTTCTGCCGTATTTATCAGGATGTAGTGAGCCCGTTGGAGAGAAAGAAGAAGAAGCAGAAGGAATACCCTACAGAGAAATTCCAACAACTTCTTTACTTCCCAAAAGTAAGAACATCTTTCAAAATTGAGCTAATTCATATTCTTCAAAAAGTTCCAGTTCCAGATAACGGCATTTAGAATTAGGCTGTTAGGAGTTCGAGGGTAGTTCAGTCTTATCAGTCAGTTGGAGTATGAGATGCTAGCTTAATACGATGCGGGATAAATCCCTCGTCAGCTCAAAGCATTCGTACCATCAAATCTTAACCGGGATGTTAATATCAGCTAAGACAGAAGCTTCATTCGACGTATGAGCGATTTTAGTATGATAGAAAAAGGAAGAAGTTCGGTTAATAGAGTTGTTCCCATTTTAGGATAAGACGGAACCTAGATTTAGAACAACGAAGAAATACGGAATAAGAGGCTAGCTAGATTTTACAACAGGGTTTTAGTAGGAGACAGAAGATAGATTTCGAATTGAGATGCTTCCACTTCTAATCCTTAACAAGAAATAGTATGATATGAAATAAGGATTTTATTATAAAAAATGAAGTCATCCTGATCTTTCCCTTTTCGCTATTAGCAATCCGGACTATCTATCGTTCACTACCCGGGCTACCAACTATGGCATGATCCCTCCTTATAAAATGTCGCTAATGCACCGCTCTTAACTCTTTAAAAGCAAGAAAGATTACAAAGCTAGTTGCCTTAGGAACGTAGTCGCTCGACCAGAGGGACACCCAAGGGATAGAAATTGTTCCAAACCGATCACCCCACGGCATAGGAATATGTCTCAGAAGGAAACCGAAGGTGTACTGTCCCAAAGAGATGAAGACCATAATATTCGTCCATATACCATGTCCTTCTTTACTTCCTTGTTTTCTAACCTGTGATGCTAGGCTCATTCTAATATGAGACGGATGAGACAGAACAGATACCTAATAATGCTAACTACCATGAATACAAGTCGTCTATTTTCATAAGAATCAATGGGATAATGGAATTCATACCCTATATCAAAATAAATGCAGACCGGAAGAAAGAAAACGAAAAAGAAAGAAAGCTTTCCCAAAAGAGTCCGAAAGAAATAACAAAGGATTATCGGGTTAGTTTAGTAGAAGTTCGCAGTCAGACGCAGCCAACAAAGTCAGAAGAGTTAACAGCAGAGTTGCCATCCGGAAATGCAATGTGTTGGAGCTGCTAAACTCGGCTTAGCTTCGTCAGCAAGATTCTCAATCAATAGCAAGGGATGCTATAATTAGTAGCTCACTATCGAACGATTAATATGCTTGTTCGCGTGCTTTACCAACCCCCTAAAAAGGAAGGAGTCAGACCGACTCAATCTGGAATTGACTACTTGACGCTTAATCCGAGTAACTCGACTGATAAGCAGAAGGATTGAGACATTCCTGATTTACATGATGAGATTAGTTCTTCTTTCAGCTCTTTGATTGGGAATTAATGGTAACAAGAGCCTGTAGCTACTAAGAAGCTGACGCTCTATTCCTGAAGAAGGAGATGTGGAATGAAGTCACTCTCCTGCTAATCCGAGTGACGGTATGAAGTAGAGCTCGTATTCCCTCTCCCTTTGGTCGAGCTACTTCGTCCCTGCTTTTTTTTAGCTTCTTTTTTGCCAGTAACAAGAGAGATAGTGAGATGTTCACTAAGAATAGCTCAACTAGCGAACGATATTAGACTGTCAGCACAAAGGCAAGCCTCAGAGAAAGTAGCTAAATAGCCTTCCTTATTTATTAAAGCAGTCTGTCAGAGCTGTCAGCTGAAGGGAACTAGTCCCCGACAATAGGCTAACACTTCCTTTATTGCTTGATCGGTTGTTGAAGACAGATAAGACAATCCAAACTTGGGGACGCGAAGGCTTATCCTCGAGCTGCACTACACCGGTGATACTCATGTTCTCCCGAAGACCCACTCAATGCGGCTATCAGTGACTTTCGCTCTTGGGACTGCCTCTGACTCGTCCCCCCCGAACCCTAACCTCAATCAGTGAAGCTGGGCCCTCTCCTCTCCGTCTAGTAGAGTGGCATTTTGCTCCTGGTCTCTCGTTTGTGGTAACCGCTTTCCCTGATGCTATGGGATCTTTCAAACTCCCTCCCGTTGGACCAAGGAAAGTGATTGGATAATCGATAAAGATCGTACCTCTTTGCTTAATAGGGGTAGCCCCTTCCCTCCATCTGGTCCACATATGGCTCATCTCCTTCTTGCCGAGTGGCTATCGCGCCTAACCTTTGAAATGGAGCTGCTCTGCTCCTAAGGCGAAAAAGGGTTGAGTTTCAAGGATATGAGTCAGGTAAGAGAGTTGCTTTTGCCTAAGCTGAGCTTTCTTTCATAGCTTTCTTTTGCTGGAAACAAAGACAGACTGAGAAGAATCCCTATAGTCGTAGTCATCGGGCCAGTCATAGATAGTCGGAACTTTTTCTTTTTCTGGCTTCCCCTCTGACACTGATTAAATCAGTGGGGTACGCTAACAGAAGACAAAGATGAAAGAAGCTTTCTCGTCTAACTGGTTTTATATCGGTGATATGAGTGCTATCTGGAGTTAAGATGAGCAAGAATCGGATCTTAGGCGAACAGGTTTACCGGCTCTACGACCCCATATAAATAGGGCACTACTGTAGTGCTCATTGGGCCTCCCGCTCTTCTCCCAACCCACTTGGTGGATTCAGTAGAGATTCTATCAAGTATCTCCGTCAGGTGGAGCGCTTTCCGCATCTGACCTAGTTGAAGAGGTACTTGACAGACTCTCGAAAGACATCTTCTTACTTTTCGATAGCATAAATTCGACATCACTGGACGTTGGATGTCCATAGAGAACTAACGATTGTCCATTCATGATATTCCGCTTTGTAACCGTGCTCTGCTCCCCCCCAAAAAAGATAGACTTGTTGGAAATCACCGGTTGGGTTGGTCCAACCAAGAAAGACATGGGATTTGGTGGCATTAATGAACACAACACTCAGTCAGCTCTTTCTATTTATCGTATAGAAAGATGACACACTTGAACTTGACTGATTCTAGTAGTAAGAAAGAAGAATCAGAAATCATTCATCTCATAAGCTTTTCAAAGCACATTCGAAACAAACGAATGCTGTATGCTTAACACAAAGAAATCGATTTGAGATTCCGTAAGAGAGTCGGTGAATGCTTTGTTGCCTAACCTCTCTTATGACATCCCCATGAATAAACACTAAATCTCATCCTTTGTTGTCAATTTGTGTCAGTGGTTCGGCCTGAAAGAAATTACTTAAAAGAAGATGATAGATGTGTGCGTCAATGAGTGCCCGGTTCACCAGGTTCTACCACTCAGGATACAGAATTTCGAGATCTTCGAACATATTCGAGGGTTCAATGTGACTATTGTCACTTCGGCCAACACACAAGATGAGACTTTACTACACTACTGTGGAGCGGCTTTTTGCAAAAAGATGAGGGAGAAACTCAGTAAGAGATGTCGGTTCTAATTTTAATAATACGACTTGGATGCGATTGCTTTTTTCCGGGCTTAGGAATTGTTTTGGGTCTGATGTTGTCAGGCGCCCGGGTGGTCTATGCTGCTCGCACTAAGGATTGCTGGGAGGGCGATCCGGACGAGCGGCTCTTACGGGCCATGGACAAAAAGTTATCCCTTATAAAGGAGAAACAAAATGCCCTGGCCGAAAAGGCGGTAGAAAAGGGCACCCTTTTCGGTATGGGGTTGCCAGGCTCGCCGGAGGAACAGAGGCAGAGTGTATCCACTGTCCTGGAAAACCACCTTGAAACGCTCGACGTGGATAAGCGCTTACGGCAAATTAGTAGGTGGGGGAAAGAAGAGGAACTGGGTTCCCCCGACAGCTCCTTTTGGCTAATGATAGTAGAAGAGATAACTAAATGTTAAGTCAGCGTTCCCCAACAGCAGCTTAGCTTAGTTAACTCTTTCTACTGGCGTGGTGCTACTGGATGCTTCTGATCAATAGAACAGGAAGAGGAGGAAAAAAAAGCTTATGATGAGCATCTATTTGAGTCGATCATTTCCAAGATCTAATTCAAGTTTATTCTTATGTAGTGGAAAGGCCTTACAATCTGAAGTTTTACGCTTAGGGGAAGAAATGTTCTTGGTGGATGCAGGACCTGGGACCGCCAGAATTTGTATGCAAGATGAGCCCACAGGAGTGCCAATCAACCGAGCCACCAGGTTTGAGAAGAAGGTGGGATCCCTGGATCTAGTGGCCGGTGAATCACTGATCAAAAAGAGGATTTTGGA